TAATTAAATGAACAATTCATACAAAAATATTTCTGTGATAGTTCATATATTCTATAGTTCCTTACCGTATCAATTTCCAATTTTTGGTCATTGAGATTTAGAGTCAATACGGATTACTATTTATATTTAAGCATAGATATTACCTCCCCTTTCCCCTCTCAAACAAATTGAAATGATTGAAGTTTTTCTATTTGGAATCGTCTTGGGTCTAATTCCTATTACTTTGGCTGGATTATTTGTAACTGCATATTTACAATACAGACGTGGTGATCAGTTGGAACTTTGATTAATTAACATCCCTTTTTTGATTGACCTCCTACTTCCTTTAATTCGCGGGAGGTCAAAATTAGATTGTTTTCATTTTTTCGGTGGTAATTTTCGACCTAGCGCGACTAACAAGAACACAGAATCACGCTCTGTAGGATTTGAACCTACGACATCGGGTTTTGGAGACCCACGTTCTACCGAACTGAACTAAGAGCGCTTTATTATCACAATGAATATTTTGTGACCCCAATACGTCTTGCATATATACTATCATAAAATTAACGATTTTTTATGTATATCCAATTTTCTTTTAATCGATCTCAATTGATCCCCCGTTACTGTTCAGAAGATAAGTAATAGGTAGGGATGACAGGATTCGAACCCGCGACATTTTGTACCCAAAACAAACGCGCTACCAAGCTGCGCTACATCCCTTTCAATTGGTCTACAGTGTCATTGTAGAGAATCCCTGTTTTGTTTTCCATATCTTTATTTCTTCCATTGATATACACAAATATCTTGTCATTTCTTCTTTTTGGTCTCATATAACATATAATTATATTAAAAATAGTAAAAGACTTCTAATATATTTCTATTATATTATTATATTTCTATTATATTAAAGTATGAAATAAATATGAGACCCTGTAAAAAATGACTATTTTTCGAGAATTTCTGGCCTAAAGGGGCATATTTGTTTCTTTTAAGATTCAGAAAAGTACGATCGATTTTGTACATTTCAACTTGAATTAGGAATTCCGCGTACAAATACAAGCGGTCAGTCATTAAGTACATATACACATCTGGTTATATATGTATTAGCATTATGTATTAGAAATAATAAAGAAGGAGGAGAATTTAAAATGCGAGATCTAAAAACATATCTCTCCGTGGCACCGGTAGTAAGTACTCTATGGTTCGGGTCTTTAGCAGGTTTATTGATAGAGATCAATCGTTTTTTTCCGGATGCGTTGATATTCCCCTTTTTTTCATTCTAGTTATTGATATGGTAGGGGGGGAAGAGGATTAGAGATAGAATCAAATATCTGTAACTAATCCCTTCCCTTCTTTTTTTTTTTCGAATATACGTTAGAAAAACAAAAAGGGGATGCCCCCTCTGTGAAACTAGTAATTCGGGCCAGGCTCAAATTTAAATAAAATTAATAAAAAATAGAGTAAAATGTGATGGTTGGGGCAACAATATCATACAAGATACTTAAATAAAAATTAAATGCTGTACGGCAATTTTAAATTCTAAATCGAGTAATATAGTTAGAAATCATTATATTACTTACTTATTAATTTAATATATTGTTATTATTACTATATTGATTTATATTGATTTATTGCAACGAAACCTTTCTTTCATAATTCGATTTCGAGTTACCTGTTTTTTTTTGTTCCTTTCTTCTTCCTCGTTTCGGATCGGAAAATCAAAGAGTTGAATGAATCAAAAACCAAAGGAGGCTCATGGCCAAGGGTAAAGATGTCCGAGTAACGGTGATTTTGGAATGTACCAGTTGTGTTCGAAATCGTGTTAATAAGGAATCAACGGGCATTTCCAGATATATTACTCAAAAGAATCGACATAATACGCCTAGTCGATTGGAATTGAGAAAATTCTGTCCCTGTTGTTACAAACATACGATTCACGGGGAGATAAAGAAATAGATCGAACCGGTCACTCGTGTGTCAGTCTTCCGTTCCAAGGAAGATCAAAAATGACATATTAGATATATCTAATATATAACAATATATAATATATATTAATTTTAATATAAACAAACCAAATCCTATTTCGATCAGATCAACCGTGATGGAGAATTAAGAAATAGGATTAGGATCTTTTCTTTAGGATAAGGAATAAACAAACCATGGATAAATCCAAGCGAATCTTTCTTAAATCCAAGCGATCTTTTCGTAGGCGTTTGCCTCCGATCCAATCGGGGGATCGAATTGATTATAGAAACATGAGTTTAATTAGTCGATTTATTAGCGAACAAGGAAAAATATTATCTAGACGGGTGAATCGATTGACCTTAAAACAACAACGATTAATTACTATTGCTATAAAACAAGCTCGTATTTTATCTCCGTTACCTTTTCTTAATAATGAGAAACAATTTGAAAGAAGCGAGTCAACCGCTAGAACTACTGGTCTTAGAACCAGAAAAAAATAGGCTGACTCTTGAATTGAATCAAAAAAAATACCAATCCAAACTCAAATGCGGATTGACGCTTTTTTTTTTTAAATAGGAAATCCAGATTTGATTGTCGTGTCGTTTGAAAAAAAAAAAAATTGGGGAAGAATAGAAGAATAAGAAATATTTTTTATTCAACATGTTTCTTCATTTTCATTTTTACGACTTTTTCATATTTTATCATACTAATTTCTACTCTACCTTCCCAGAGTTCATTCTCCAGGGAACTCCATTTAAACCATTCCAACGGATTCCCTTCACTCTCTTTATTTTATGATCTCATTGGAAATCATATAAAGACAACTCTTATTTAATATAGCTATTTGTGCAAGTATTTTACGATTAAGAAGCAATTGTTTCTTGTACAGATTGTGTATTAATTTACTATAACTAAAGTATACTTGATTGTCTCGAATTACTGCATTTATACGAGTAATCCACAAACGACGAAAATCTCTCTTTTGTCTACCCCTATCCCGATGAGCCGAAACCAAAGCTCTTATTTTCTGTTGAGTAATAGTCCGAGTAAGTCTTGAATGAGCCCCTCGAAAAGTTGATGCAAATAAACGGATTTTTGTTCTACGTCTTCGAGCTATATACCCTCGTTTAATTCTGGTCATTGAATAAATGAAACTTTGATGAATAACTAATTGATTTCCTTTCTTTCAGTTATTCCCTTCCCGTGTCCTAGTCTATTAATAACAAAACGGATTCTTCCAATGTATAAAATAAAAATTCCAATGGCTTTTGCTACTCTAACCTTCCCGACCACGATTTTTTTCTAGGCATTTCGCCTAGAAATCAAAATTGTATTGATACTAGGTATCAAAAACACATAGTAAATAAAAAAGTAATAAATAAAAATGGATTATAGTGGGTTCCGTCGTTTCTATGGTTACTTCTTAAACGGCGAGGTCCTCTCTATACACCGGAGCCCTTCCTTCATTTAATCAATGTTATTGTTAACTTGTACAGTTCACACCCTTTGGCTCTACCCATAATTATCTAGTACTAGGTCTTTCACAACGAGATCTATTTATACAGTAACGGTATTTAATTATGAAGATTTGCTGAGTAGCTGACCCTGTTAGTCCGTTCTTGCAAGAATAAGGCCTAAAATTTTGACTTTTTAAAATAAGATTTCCCCTGCTTAATGAATACCATTTGTTATCAATGGGGAATCCTTTCTCATCTTAAATTTAAAATTGAGGTGATTGGATTTGCACCAACGGGAACCATACATTTGATACCCCAATTGAAGGATAGATCTTTTTTTAAGATATTGAATATTCAATGGAGTTCGTCCATTCTATTCTATCCTACTCACTGGTACGGATCGGTGATACTGGATCAATTGTTTTCTTTCTTTTGTCCTAGTCCATGGTCTGAACGAGTCGCACATACACCCTAGTACATGTTCCTCGTCGCTGAGGACATCCTCCAAGAGCGGGGGATTTCGTGACATTTCTGATTGGCTGTCTTGTGTTTCTAATAAGTTGTTTAATAGTTGGCATGTTGAATCATATATATAATGGGCTGGTTTAGATCGATCTTAACCGGATGCTTAGGAATTCTTTTTTTTTTCTATATTTTCAATTTCTATATTAAGAAATTAATAAATAGAATATTAAATCCGGTAAGAAGATAAAATACCAAATCACGAATTCATGTGAAATCCTTGTTCTTTTTCTTTTTTATTCAGTCGCTACAAGATCAACAATTCCATGAGCTTGGGCTTCTGTTGCTGACATAAAAACATCTCTTTCCATGTCTTCGGATACAACCCATAGGGGTTTGCCTGTCCTTTGTGCATAAACCCTTGTGATGGTTTCGCGCAGCTTCAGCAGCTCTTCCGCTTCCAGGACAAATTCTCCCGTCTGTGCCTCATAAAAAGAACTAGCAGGTTGATGGATCATTACCCTGATAATATATGATATAACATAAAAAATGTTTCTTCTATCTCGCATGATGAAAGTGAGGAGATAAAGAATAATCAAAAAGATATAATTGAACAACCGTACAGGCATCTTTTGCGCATTGCATACGGCTCTATAATGGAATTCGCTTTTTTTACCTTACCTTACTTACATCGAAGAAATATAAAATAAATGATAGGGTCTATCAGACTCGGGTTGGTAAATGATCCAATAACCATCCTTCCTTTTGTAGTAGTTCAAAAATACTATAAAAATACTATGATGGTTCCGTTGCTTTATATATTTATTTCGTCTGTTATTTAGCAATCCCAAAGTTTCTTTTTTTTTTTTCAAATAAAAAAACAAGATTTATTTTCATATTCTTTCATAACCTAAAAATTGTTAAGATTAAGAGCCCCTGCTGTGAAAACAAAAAAGTTTGTGACGCTGAAATAGGCCTCCCGATAGATTGGCTAAAATCGAAAATGCCTTTTTATCTCATACTACTCTTTCGATACGTAATCTAAGGGTTTAAAAAAAAATTCTCATATCGAATTCGAAGTGCCATGCTATTATTACTTAATATTCATATAGTGCGAAGGCATAGTTTTCTTTTTTTCTCTCAAATCAAATAAAAAACTCATTGGCGCCGAGCGTGAGGGAATGCTAGACGTTTGGTAATTTCCCCTCCAACAAGAATAAAAGATCCCATCGAAGCGGCTAATCCCATGCATATTGTCTGTATATCTGGTCGCACAAATTGCATAGTATCATAAATAGCTACTCCGGGTATTACCCATCCGCCAGGAGAGTTTATAAACAAATACAGATCTTTGGTATCATCCTCTATGCTGAGATATACCATAAGACCAATAAGTTGATTCGAGATCTCGCTATCAACCCCTTGGCCTAAAAAAAGTAATCTTTCTCGATAAAGTCGGTTGATTGGGATAAAATGGTATCCCTTAGAAACCGTACATGCACCTTTTGATGCATACGGTTCAACAAAAATCATGAAAAAAAGGAATCAATGTGTAGATTCTAGTTTTTTTTTTCCTAACAGGTTTTTTTAACTTATAAAATGGACTTTTCTTTCATTTTTCAAGAAAGATGAGTTTTGGCCTGTTTTGTTTATCTAAAAAAAATGGCTAAACTTATCTGACTAACTTCTCATTGATGTATTGTTTCATCGAGATACGATCTAAATCGCGATGTAATTTTCTTGTTCCTGACTGGGCTTCTTCAATTTTTTTAGGTTTATGCTCTACTCCGAGTAAAGATCCGCCCGATTTGGATTTGTACATATAGGACAAATGCCCCAATACCACGTCCTTTTGCTATGACTTCCCCATTTTTTTTTTTCAATTTATTTCATGTCTTCCAACAAATATTCAACGCATTTATCATATTACTCGATTGATTAACAGTTTGAGATCACTTCTATTTCTAAATATCTAAATAAATAGAAATAACTAAAATATGATATAAATATGATATTAAGTCGTAATCATAAATATATTTATTACCAATTGGTTTTCTTTCTAAACGGAGCCTGGATACTTCATTTGATTGGTCTAACCAAGCCAACCATAAATTATTCTAATTGATAATATTAGTCCGTATACCCTCCCTAAAAAATGGATCTAATTGCACTTCACGCTCCAAATTTTTGATAATTGAATCAATCTTTCTCGGGCGAAAGAGGGGATATCTCGATCGGGGAAGAGAACGGGGAAATACCGTATGCCCAATATATCTGACAAGTCGCACTATACGTCAATCCACAATGCATCTTCCTCTCCAGGACTTCGAAAAGGTACTCTTGGAACACCAATAGGCATTAAATAAAAGAAAAATGAAGTACTATATCTCACTTTGATGTGAAAGCGTAACAGTGGGTTTAGTGGCCTAATACTATTGATTTTATTATCCTATTTTATCCATAGATTGACTAAGTTCATAAAAAAAGAAGACAAAATGAATAAAGGAAAATTCTTACAAATGAGTCCTTTGAATGATGAACAAATATATATATATTCACTCATATAAAATGGTATCAACCCCCTTACCATTGCGTATTGTTACTTATCGGGTGTAGAATAGATCTGCTTCTTTTTGTTCCTACGAACAAAATAGTTTCATTATTACTATTAGTAATTATTACGAAAAGCATCAAACAAATATTAATCCTTTCCCCGAGAGAATCCCCTAAAAAAGGGGTCTATAGCATAGCTTTTTCCTTTTCCAATGCAATAAAGTTACATTGTGTCTATTTTTCGTTGATAAAGGGGTATTTCCATGGGTTTGCCTTGGTATCGTGTTCATACCGTCGTATTGAATGATCCCGGTCGTTTGATTTCTGTCCATATAATGCATACAGCTCTGGTTGCTGGTTGGGCCGGTTCGATGGCTCTATACGAATTAGCCGTTTTTGATCCCTCTGATCCTGTTCTTGATCCAATGTGGAGACAGGGTATGTTCGTTATACCCTTCATGACTCGTTTAGGAATAACGAATTCATGGGGCGGTTGGAGTATTACAGGGGGGACTGTAACGAATCCGGGTATTTGGAGTTACGAAGGTGTGGCCGGGGCACATATTGTGTTTTCTGGCTTGTGTTTTTTGGCAGCTATCTGGCATTGGGTGTATTGGGATCTAGAAATATTTACTGATGAACGTACAGGAAAACCCTCTTTGGATTTGCCTAAGATCTTTGGAATTCATTTATTTCTCTCAGGGGTGGCTTGCTTTGGTTTTGGTGCATTTCATGTAACAGGATTGTATGGTCCTGGAATATGGGTGTCCGATCCTTATGGACTAACCGGAAGGGTACAGGCCGTAAATCCAGCGTGGGGTGTGGAGGGTTTTGATCCTTTTGTTCCGGGAGGAATAGCTTCTCATCATATTGCAGCAGGGACCTTAGGTATATTGGCAGGTCTATTTCATCTTAGTGTTCGTCCACCCCAACGCCTATACAAAGGATTACGTATGGGAAATATTGAAACCGTCCTTTCCAGTAGTATTGCTGCTGTCTTTTTTGCAGCTTTTGTAGTTGCTGGAACTATGTGGTATGGTTCAGCAACTACCCCGATTGAATTGTTTGGTCCCACGCGCTATCAATGGGATCAAGGATACTTCCAACAAGAAATATATCGAAGAATTGGTGCTGGCTTAGCCGAAAATCAAAGTTTATCCGAAGCTTGGTCTAAAATTCCTGAAAAACTAGCTTTTTATGATTACATCGGCAATAATCCGGCAAAAGGGGGATTATTCAGAGCGGGCTCAATGGACAACGGGGATGGAATAGCTGTTGGGTGGTTAGGACATCCTATCTTTAGAGATAAAGAGGGGCATGAGCTTTTTGTACGTCGTATGCCGACGTTTTTTGAAACATTTCCAGTTGTTTTGGTCGACGGGGACGGAATTGTTAGAGCCGATGTTCCTTTTAGAAGGGCAGAATCAAAATATAGTGTCGAACAAGTAGGTGTAACTGTTGAGTTCTATGGCGGCGAACTGAATGGAGTCAGTTATAGTGACCCTGCTACTGTGAAAAAATATGCTAGACGTGCTCAATTGGGTGAAATTTTTGAATTAGACCGTGCTACTTTGAAATCCGATGGTGTTTTTCGTAGCAGTCCAAGGGGTTGGTTTACCTTTGGGCATGCTTCGTTTGCTTTGCTCTTCTTCTTCGGACACATTTGGCATGGTGCTAGAACCTTGTTTAGAGATGTTTTTGCTGGTATTGATCCGGATTTAGATGCTCAAGTGGAATTTGGAACATTCCAAAAACTTGGAGATCCAACTACACGAAGACAGGTAGTTTGATACAATATTGCTTTGTTACTTTTCGTTTTTATTTTATTTGACTGACTATAGGGTTGGGGTACCGGATAAATCTTGATTTGACATTTGACTCGCTGCCTTTTCTTTGACTTTTGTTCTTTCTTTATCCGGGAGACGGTCCAAAATAAACAGGTATGGAAGCTATAATTGTAAACCACGATCGAATCTATGGAAGCATTGGTTTATACATTCCTTTTAGTCTCAACTCTAGGAATAATTTTTTTCGCTATCTTTTTTCGCGAACCGCCTAAAGTTCCAACTAAAAAGTAAAAGGATGAAATGATTTTTCATTATCTCAATTGAAAGTAATGATCCTCCCACTATTGGGAGGATCATTACTTCGACTAGTCCCCGTGTTCCTCGAATGGATCTCTTAGTTGTTGAGAGGGTTGCCCAAACGCAGTATATAAGGCGTACCCAGTAAAACTTACAAGTAAACCAGATAAAAAGATGGCGACTAGGGTTGCTGTTTCCATTATTATATAGTTTTAAGACATTATGTAGTTTTAAGACCACAATGGATCTATGATAAGATCATTTATTTACAACGGAATGGTATACAAAGTCAACAGATCTTAATGAATATAAAATATTATGGCTACACAAACCGTTGAGGGTAGTTCTAGATCTGGCCGCCCAAAACGAACTAATGCCGGGAGTTTATTGAAACCATTGAATTCAGAATATGGTAAAGTAGCTCCTGGTTGGGGAACTACTCCTTTGATGGGTCTTGCAATGGCTCTATTTGCAGTATTTCTATCTATTATTTTGGAGATTTATAATTCTTCCATTTTACTGGATGGAATTTCAATGAATTAGATTTACAAGAACCATTAACTAGCTTTTTCAATCCAAAGTGAAGCGTTTAGTTTTCTGATTTTTATCCCATTCTATTTTGGTAGTTCGACCGTGGAATTTCTTTTTTTCTGTATTTCCGGAATATGAGTGTGTGACTTGGTATAATTGATCCTATGGCTAGTACAGAGAATAGATCTGTCATCTTGATAGAGATGGTTTTACTTCGTCGGATATTCGTTTTAGTATCTGGAGCACGGAATATATGAAATAGATTACTATAGATTACTAAAGTATTAGAACTATGATTCATACTTAATAGTCAGACCTCGTGGCCGGACTTCAAAAAATTTTTAAAAGAGTTAGAAGTTATAAATAGAAAGATTTTGATTCTTTCAAACTTCCGTTTATGCTTATTTTGATCAAAGGACAAAGATTTCTTTTGATTTTTCGTCATTAGATCTAGTCATTGAATAAGTGATGATCCAACGGTTCTTAACTCAGGGAATTTTGGGACTTAGTTTGAGAAGGTTTTATTGAATCATCGTGGTTCTAGTATGAATCTGAGGTTTTAATCGATTCATAGGGTCTTAACAAGAGAATTCCTATCAATAAAAAAAAACAGCAGTAAAGCCGCATTACACATAAATAACAACAAAGAAAATAGGTAAATAGAAGATTCAAGAGGCCTATAACGATCAATATAGAGACGAATGAGCCGACTTGATTTTTTGGCATTATAACCACAAAGAATAGTTTTCGGGTTTTTTATTCTTTCATATCTTAAGAAAAAATGGAATCATAGAATTAATAAATTTTAAACTTTCTATTCCACACATCCGTTAGAACTATAGTATTGGGGTGTTTCTGTTTGAGCCGTACGAGATGAAATTTTCATATACGGTTCTCGGGGGGGGTCTCCTTGGTTTACCTATCTCAATAAAATCTATGATTGGTTCGAAGAACGTCTTGAGATTC